ACAATCTTTCGTAAGGTCCCCAATTAGACAATGGAATTCTGTCTGCTATTTTCGTTTTTATTAGAAAGTGCTTCTGAATTGATCTTCTCTTTTAAAAATTTTAAATTTTTTTGTTGAGGAATAACTTAACCTTTGAATAAAATGTTTCTTGTAGAAATATCAATAAATATTTCAACCTAGCGTTTTTTATTACGAAAAAATTATACATTGCGTTAGTTCACGAAACATTACAAGAATTCTATCTCTTTAAAAAAAGTATTTATTTTTTTGTAGTGCAATTCTGTCGATTTTTTTTTCGTTCCTATTCTCCTTTCTCAGAAAAAGGGACTTTACTTTAAAGAAAGCAAAGTAAAGGATTACTTCGTTCTTGATAGTTATTTAATTAATCGGTGGATAGGAGCATACTCTGGATCGGAATCGTGGGGAGTACTCCTTCATCATTTCTACCAACGTAAAGCCCCAATTAGAATCCCTTTTTATGCAGTATGCACAGAAAAATCCTGTTGAATAACTTACATAATCTCTATTACGAATCCTTTGTGTACCTTGGTGTTCCTAACTATCCACTTTTTTGGTCAAAAATACCCCGTAAGGCTAATACATGTACATGTATGCTAATAATTCTAACTAGTAAAATCCCTAGACAGTTGCTCTTTTGAACCCGCTTCAAGTCATGATGACTAATCACTCAATCTTGGGGTAAACAGTCTATAATGCTTATGTTTACTTTCACTGAACTCTTGTACATAGGAAATGAGACTGAATCTTTTTACTGCAAAATAAGAAGCCGTTTTTTTCACTCATAGAACTATCTGGTTTTGTTCATCAACCCGAATGATGAATAAAAAATTTAAAAATATCTATATATTCAACTCATGAAATTTTCTTTATAGAAAGGAAATAAATAGAGGAAATTTGATGTCTCAACGAATCACACGTAGAGATATTGATAACACACATAGAGTTAATGGTATTTCATAACTAATTGATTGAGCAGCAGCCCGTAAACCACCTAAAAAGGAATATTTATTATTTGATCCATAACCTGACATAAGAAGGCCCACGGGAGCAATACTTGAAATGGCAATCCATAAAAAAACACCAATATTTAAATCCGATAAAACAAGGTGATATCCAAAAGGAATTACTAAAAAACTTAGTAGAATTGATGTGACTGCTATGGATGGTCCAATACTGAATAGACGAATATCTCCTCTTGATGGAAGAAGATTCTCTTTGAAAAGTAATTTTATACCATCTGCTAAAGCTTGCAAAATTCCCAAAGGCCCGGCGTATTCAGGTCCAATACGCTGTTGTATCCCTGCGGATATTTCTCTTTCTAGCCAAACGATTACTAGTACACCTATTGTGATTCCTAATACAGGAGTAAAAATAGGGATAAGCATCCATATGATCCCATATACCTCTTTTAAGGATTCCAATCTAAAAAAAGAATTGATAGCTTGTATTTCTGTTGTATCTATTATCATTTTAACGATCAACTTCTCCCATAATGATATCTATGCTACCTAGTATCGTCATAATATCAGCCAATTTCATTCTTTTAACTAACTGAGGAAGGATTTGCAAATTGATAAAACCTGGTGGTCGGATTTTCCATCTCCAAGGAAAAACACCCCTATCTCCTATCAGAAAAATTCCTAATTCTCCTTTTGGGGCTTCTACTCTTACATAAAGTTCTTGTTTTGACAATTCAAAAGTAGGAGAAGGCTTTTTACTGATAAAGCGATAGTCAAAATCATTCCATTCGGGATCCTGTACTTTATCAAAGCGCCGGATTTCTAAATTCTCATAGGGACCCCCCGGAATTCCTTCTAAAGCCTGTTGAATAATTTTTATTGATTCTGTCATTTCACTAATTCGTACTAAATAACGAGCTAACGAATCCCCCTCTTTTTGCCATTGAACTCTCCAATCAAATTCATCGTAAGACTCATAATGATCAACCTTACGAAGATCCCATGGTATTCCAGAAGCTCGTAGCATTGGTCCTGATAAACCCCAATTTATTGCCTCCTCTCCACCAATAATGCCTATTCCCTCAACTCGCTCTAAAAAAATTGGATTCCGTGTAATAAGTCTTTGATATTCAGTAACTCTTGTTAAAAAATAGTCACAAAAATCCAAACATTTATCTATCCAGCCATAAGGTAAATCAGCAGCAACCCCCCCGATACGAAAATAATTATGCATCATTCGCATACCGGTGGCAGCTTCGAATAGGTCATATATCAATTCTCTTTCTCGAAAAATATAGAAGAAGGGTGTCTGTGCACCAATATCTGCCATAAAAGGGCCAAGCCATAATAAATGCGAAGCTATACGACTTAACTCCAACATAATAACTCTGACATAGCTGGCCCTTTTAGGCACTTGAATATTGCCTAACTGCTCTGGACCATTTACAGTTATTGCTTCTGTGAACATAGTAGCTAAATAATCCCAACGTGTTACATAAGGTAAATATTGTATAATTGTTCGGTTTTCCGCAATTTTTTCCATCCCTCTATGTAAATAACCCAATATCGGTTCACAGTCAATAACATCTTCACCATCTAGAGTAACAATGAGTCGAAGAACACCGTGCATTGATGGGTGCTGAGGACCCATATTTACTATCATAAGGTCATTTCGTATAGCTGGTGCAGTCATAGGTTTTTTTTCGATTCATTTTTCCATGAATTGCTGAAAGCGAAAAGAAGTTCATCAAAATTTAAGCGAAAATGCAAAACAACTCTTCAAATTAATGATTTTTTGTTTCTCGAATATCCAACCGGCCAATTAATTCTTTATAACGTACTTTATTTTTTTTTGACAAATAGGCCAGCAGCCGTTGACGTTTTCCTAGAACTTTACGCAGACCTCTCTGAGATAAATAGTCTTTTTTGTGCAATTCCAAATGTGAAGTAAGTCTCCGTATCCTATTTGTGAAACTCACTACTTGAAATTCAACGGATCCCTTGTTGTCTTTGTTTTCCTCTGTCAAAAAAATTACACTCAATTTTTTTTTTATCATAAAAAGTTCCTCTTATCCTTTTATTTAATTTACATAAATATATCTTATATTTTATTTTATCGATCAGTAATAATAATATCAGTCATTTTAATGTAGTAATTAGTATACACAAAAATTATAATTTTTTTCTGGACTCCTGATTTTATTAATCAAATTTTTAATTTTCTTTGGGCAGGGATAAGAGGGGATGGTACTTTTTTACACTCACAACGTCGAAAAATTTAGACCTAAAATTAGGAAGATTCCGTTGATTCGTTTATAGATTTTATCCAAACAAATTGATACGTCATTGATTTAGTATTAACTAAAAAATTGATCTATATCTATTTTAAACTAATATGTAAGCTAGGGCATATGTGCATCTGTTTGCTTTTGTATATATATACAGATGGTACAGAATAGATATGAAAAATGTACCATCAACCTATTTTTTTTGATTGTGGATATATTCTTAATATACTAAAAAGGTTTCCATTATTGGTAGCAAACCAATATCGATTCATACAAGCCAAGTCTTCTAATCGATAATTGGGCCAAAGAAAAAACTTTAATTGAATTAATTCGTTTTTATCTATATCAAAATGTTTACTTTGATCCAAAAAAAGATTCCCACTTTTTATGTTTTTTGTGTTACAAAATACTCGATTTCTATCCACACCTTTTCTATTTTTTGAATTGAAAAAAATGAGAATTCTCAATTCTCTACGACGTCTAGACGATAAAATATTTTCAGGAATAATAAAATCATAAGATTTGTTGTCTATATTTTTAGTTATTTTTTGATATCTTGTAATAGATTCATCCAATTTATTCTTATTGAAATATATTTTTTGTCGATTTCTTTGAGGAGTTTGGTACTTACTCTTATGAACCAACGAAATACTTATCGTTTGATGCATAATAAAGTATCCGTCGTTTTTTACAGACAAACGAATCGGTTCGATAAGAAATATCCCCTTTTTATTCAATTCTATAGGAGTAAATTTATTCCGAATTACCATTATATCCAGATTTATTTCTTTCCTTTGAATAGACGATATAGTAGTATCTCTTGGATTTTTCAGTCCAAGCAAATAACAATATATTTTGATATTATTGATCATTCTTTCAGTGAACTTCGGAATTAAACCATCGTCTATTATCCATTGAAAAAGCAAATAGTGTTTGCGTAAGAAAATAATTTCTGGTCTCATCTTATTCCGCATCTTGGATTGTTTTTTCGTTTTACCTTGGTTTTGTGCATAGGATCTAAGACCTTTTCGGCCTGAGGGTTCTTTTTTTTCTTGATTTTGATTCATTATTTCAAAATATATTTTTTCATTCGATGGTCTAAAAAAATGGAATTTTTTATTTTCATTTCTTTTTTTATTTTTATTCAAATTTAAAAGAAGTAATTTGCTTGGTATAATCCACGGTTTGGTTTTGTATACATTATAAAGTGGCACAAATTCTGGAAAGAAGGGAAGTTTCATATTCGTTGATATTGATATGGGGTTTAGTTTTTCTTCATTCATTTCCATCCAATCAAAAAAAAGTTTCTTGTCATTGATCGTATTTCTTTCTGAATCTTCAGGAATCGTCAGATAAAAAAGAGCGTTTTTAGCTATTTTCTCCATTTTGGGGTAATTCTTCCTTCCAATCTTAGTATTTCTATTACTGTTATAATCCATTTTTGTCCAGGGCTCTATATCTATTTTTTGTCTTAGATAAAAATTTATAATTTTCCAATCAAAATATTTTCTATCTGGATTTGTTTGCATATACATAGGATTGCCCCTTTCTAGATAATTATTGGTAGGAATTTCCTCCAGGCTTTCAAAGAATTTTTGTTTATAATTGTTGTAATTAAAAGTAATCTTTTGGTTGTTATTTAATTCTGATTCTGATGGTGATCCATAAATAATATATGAGGCCTTACTCATTTTAGAATTAATAGATTTATATGATAAAAGATCGTATCTATAGTATTTTGAAAAATTATATTTTTGGTTTGGTAATGGATAGACTTTAAAATCTTTTTCTTTTTTGTCAGAGAGTACTAGTTCTTTTTCATATGAATTCCATTTTTTTAAATCTTTATTTTTGGTTATACCGCTTTCATTAATTTTAATTCTCCATTTTTGTGGTATTAATCCAGACCATTTAATTTGAGATAAATTGTATTGATGATGACCTCTTAACCAGTTTTTCCATTGACTCGTTTCACAACTTGAAATTTTCTTATGTCTTAATTCGGAATGAAATATTCTTTGTGTTACAAAAGAATTCTTTATTGGAGTTTTACGAAAAAAAGATGTTCCATGAGAGTCAAGAATACATCTTAACTTATACAAGTGAATAACTCGGGTTTGTGATAATTTGTAAAATACATATGCTTGCGATAAGCAAGATAAGTCAAAAAAAAGATGTGAATTTCTATTACTAACTTTAATATTGTAAAGCGCCCTTTTTAGAGTTGAAATATATTGAATTTCTTTTTTGTTTTTTTTTTTTTTTAGTTCTTGGTTAGTTTTAGTATTGTAAATGGATTTATAAAAATAAAAAATTCTTGATGCGAGAACAAGTTGTGTAGGAATTCTGGCAATATTAATGATACATAGAAGGGTATCTATATACATTCTTTTAATTAAAATCTTTTGAAAATTTTGTAATTGGCAGATTAATCGAGTGCTTCTTCTTTTTATTTTAAAATTTTTCAAAAGATTTTTTATAAGTTTTACTTTTACATTATAACTTGTTTTGTTAGGAGTTATTTTTTTCTTGACGTTACTGTTTTTTTCTTTTGTAAGACTCTTTGTTTTATTTCTGATTGTCCTTGTTCTATCAGTTATATTTTTGATTGTTTTTTCTCGAAGTGAATAATTTGTATTATCAGTAGATTTCATTTTACTAAACGAGTCGTGAATTGTCTGATTGCTGATTATATAATTTTGTTCTTGGTTAGTTTTACTGGATTCATGCATTTTTCTCAATCTAAAAAATAGAATTGGATTTACTTTTGAGAGTCCTTTTTTTATTCTTTTTAGAAAAAAAAATAAAACGTTTTTGATAACCCCCTGTTTTGTTTCTTTTGAGTCTTGGAGAAACAATTTGGTTCTTTCTTTTAAAATGTTTAGAACTTTAAAAAATTTTTTTTTTTTTCGCATTTCTTTTTTTAGTTTTTTAAAAATAGGCTTAAAAAAGGAAGGTTGGGGGGGGACAGACCCAAAGGGTCGGTTTGTTTGTGCTCCCCAAGCCGTTAAAAAACTAAACTTTTGTTGTTCTTTTTTTAAATCTTTATAAGAAGAAAAATAAGGCCTTGATTTAGATCTGTGCCAGGGTTTCAAATAGAAAGGAAATACTATTTTTATCTGAATACCCTCTTTAAACCATTTTTTTGGAAGTTCTAGTTCTGATAATTGAACACCATTATAGGTACATATAATATGCTTTTCTCTATTCCATCCATCGAAATCTTCAGCCCACTCGGGGGGTTGGGATAATAAGATACGTCCGATATTTTTGACTATTATCAATGAAGGTAATAAAAAATATTTCCTAATAATTGATTGAATTATTAATATTAAACTTCTTGTTGCTTGCGGATATGGAATGAAATCCCAGGCCTCCGTGATTTTTTTCCACGCTTTTTCTTTGATTTTGTTCTCTTCCTCCTTTTTTATTTTTTGGTTTTCTTCTGTATAATCTTTCAATCCTATTCCTTTTCCTTTACTTTTAAAAGCTCTAAAAAAAAATTCAATATGTTCGGGAATATTAAAATAAAAAAGGGGGGATTTTTTTATTCTGTCTAAAAAAAGAGGGGAATGCACATTTGCTTGAAACAGTTTCGAAATAAAAGTTTTACGTCTTTGAGCACGCATAGAACCTTTGATAAATTCTCGACGAAAATCTGATTCTTCCGAATAGTCTCTAATAGACACCCAATTTTTGACACTTGTTTTGCGACTACGTTTGGTAGGTTTGTAAATTATTACACGATCTCTTTTTCTTGAACGTATATGATAATCCAACGGTAGGCCTTCGTGAGCTGTGCCCGACAGGAATTCCAACTCGGTAATAAGTTTGTATGACCATCGAGGAATTTTTTTACTGATTTCTTTTATTACAAATTTTTGTTTTGTTTTTTGACCATTAGGGCTGGTTAGAATTGTATTCAATACAAATTTTAAAAATTTGGCTCTTTTTTCTGAACCAATCCTTCCTTGTTCTTTTTCTGAAAATAAAGAGAGGCCCTTCAAATTTAAACTCGATCCCGATTCTCTATCAAAATTACTGATTAAAGTAAAGAAATGACGATTTTCCGCTGAAAAAGTTTTTTTATCAAATCGGCCTATTTTCTGTTCAAACTCTTGGTAATCAGTATCAGGAAGAAGAATACTATGAATCTTATTAATTTCCATTGTCTCTATGAAATTTTCTAACGAAATTTTATTTATGATTGAAGGTGAAAAATTTTTTTTTAT